GATTAATATTGACATAATAGAGGTAAGTGAATCGATCAAGTAGCCAAACTCTAAAGAAAGATCATTATTTATAGTCCAAGACCATACATATTGATAGATAGAACTGTTATTGATTTGATGAATAGACAGATCGACCGAAAAAATCATAACTATACTTAACAATAAAATACTAGGAAAAGCCCACATACGGCGAAGATTTTTTGTTGCCGTGGGAAAAAGTAGAAGTCCCACCCCTATTAACATAGGAACTGGAAGTGGAATGAAAGGTAGGATCCATGAAGATTGATGTGTATATTCCATACAAAAAAATAAAATAAAGAATAAAAAATATTTGGTGGATTTTGAATGAGTTTTGTTTCTTATTCGCCGGTTTTATCTCTTTTGAAAGGGTTCAGTTAATAAAAAAAGGGAACATATAAATAGAATTATCTATTATTAATTATTCTGGATCTTTGCACAATACTTCCAATATTGCAAAGTACAAAGTTAAAATGGGCCAATAACCAAATTCCTAGTGAAAAAGAAACTTTTTTTTTTCGTTTTTAGTAATATTTATTACTTATATTACTATTAATAATACTTACTATTAATAATACTATTATTACTATTAATTATTACTATTAATAAATAATATTAATTATTACTATTAATAAATAATAAAATAATAAATAATAAAATATAAAAAAATCAAAAATTTGAATTTTTTTATATAATTATACAAAAATTTTTATCTATAGAGTGAGGATAAATAATTACACCAAAACTACGAACATTAGTTTATTTTGATATGAATCATAAAAAACAATGCATATGATATGACCCAATAAACTAAGAATTTTTTTGAGTTTGTTTATTCAGAAACATTAGTTCATTTTTGAACTAATTGATTATTTTCCATTACAATAAAAAGATATCTATGTTTGGAAAAGTTTAGAAAAAAGGTTATGATATTCAATGTTTTACTTTAGATAGAAAACATAGAAAAAAGGAATTAAGATTAAGATACATGAAAAATCATGTATCCTTTAATAGATTAGATTAACGACCCATTAAGCAGGATAAAGGTTGGGTTCTTAAACTTTTTAGATGTATTTTTTTCCATGTATAAATAGAACTGGAGTACCAGGAAAATAGACCGAGACATAAACGGATAGTGTTCTTTTTTTTTTTTTTGTAAGAATTACATAAAAGATTACTAGGAACAAAAAAGAAAAAGACTATGTGATTTTTATATATCCACATTTTTCTTATTTTAGGGGGTATTAATTAAAATATATATATAGATAAGATAGATAAGATAGATAAGATATATGGCTAATTAAAGAACAATTCGTTTTTTTTTATTTACAGAATAAATGTCTTTCACATCCAACTATAGCAATGAAAAAATTAGTATAATTTTTGAATGGCAGTTCCAAAAAAGCGTACTTCTATATCCAAAAAAAACATTCGGAAAACTTTTTGGAAAAAGAAGGGATATTGGGCAGCATTGAAAGCTTTTTCATTAGCGCAATCTCTTTCTACGGGGAACTCAAAAAGTTTTTTTGTGCAACAAATACAAACGTTGGAATAATCTGAATTAGCTGGACTCAAAGAATATTCTAACGTCTTTCGTTTATTATTTTTTCGTTTTTTTTTCTTTTTGTATTTATATTTTTGTATTTATATTTAAATTTACAGATTCAAAATACTTATCAAAATACTTAACTTATTATATTAAACTTATTATATTATTTATTATTAACTTATTCTATTTCTATTATATATATTATTTATTTTTATATTATTATTATTTTTTAATTTATTTATATTAATTTATTTATATATATAATGAATTTCTTTAGATATATAGAATATTTATATATTATATATTTATATATTATATATATAAATAAATTAATTTATATAATATATAGAATATTTCTATATATAGAATAGAATATATATTCTAAATTTTTATAAAAATAAAAAATAATTAATATAAAATAAAAAAAAAATCAATTTATAATTAAAAAAAATTAGATTCTAATATATGTTTATAAAAATATATTTATAAAAAATAAAAATATATATTTATAAAAATAAATATATATTTAATATAAAGATATAAAATTAATATAATAATATATATTAATATAATAATATATAATATAATATATAATATATAATATAATATAAAAATAAATAAATAAAATAAATCCTTTGAATGTAGTCCTCAATTTGTGATCCATAAATTCACTATTTTTCTTTCATTGAAAAAATGAAAATGAATTTCTTTAGATTCAGAAAAGAAAATAAATAATAAATGAGTCATTAAAAACTACAAAAGAACATTTTTTTGTTACATTCCTGGATTGAAGTCAGAACTATCGAGTTCCAACGGTGCTGTTTTGAAAGAGCATAAACTATGAAAAACCCATTCCCCGTTGTTAAATGTTAAAACTGACACTCGAAACGACAAAAAGAACGAGAATAAGAATTCCTATTGAAATTGAAACGTTCAAATTTGAATATTCAAATTTTTTATTTTTTTATTTATTTTTTTGATTTCTAATTTTCAATTTATAATTCAATTATAAATTGAAAATTAGAATATAATAATTCTATAATAGAATAATTATCAATATAATATAATTGAAAATTAGAATATAATAATTCTATAATAGAATAATGAATTCTATAATATAATAATTATCAATTTTTTAATGTTTACTATTAATGTTTACTAAACAAATATTGCATTTGACTTGACTCTTTCAATCTCGACGATTGACTAAAAATCGGTTATTATGATTTTGAGTAAGCCGCTATGGTGAAATTGGTAGACACGCTGCTCTTAGGAAGCAGTGCTAGAGCATCTCGGTTCGATTCCGAGTGGCGGCATGGCATCTTATCTTCTAAAAGAGTAAGTCCTATAATGAATTCAATTCCCGATTTCTATTCCTAGTATTCAGACCTTTTTTTTTCTTTTCATTTTTTTATATGATATTTTCAACTTTAGAGCATATATTAACTCATATATCGTTTTCGGTCGTATCAATTGTAATTTCAATTCATTTGATAACCTTATTAGTCAATGAAATCGTAGGATTATATGATTCGTCCGAAAAAGGCATGATAATAACTTTTTTCTGTATAACAGGATTGTTAGTTACTCGTTGGATTTTTTCGGGCCATTTACCATTTAGTGATTTATATGAATCATTAATCTTTCTTTCATGGGGTTTTTCCATTTTTCATATGGTTCCGTGTTTTAAAAAGCATAAAAACCATTTAAGTACAATAATCGCACCAAGTGTTATTTTTACCCAAGGCTTTGCTACTTCGGGTCTTTTAACCGAAATGCATCAATCCGCAATATTAGTACCCGCTCTACAATCCCATTGGTTAATGATGCACGTAAGTATGATGATATTGGGCTATGCAGCTCTTTTATGTGGATCATTATTATCAGTAGCCATTTTAGTCATTACATTTCGAGAAGTCATAAGGATTTTTGGTAAAAGCAATAATTTGTATTTTTTAAATGAATCATTTTCTTTTGCTGAGATCAAATACATGAATGAAAGAAACAATGTTTTACGAAAAACTTCTTTTTTTTCTTCTAGAAATTATTACAGGTCTCAATTTATTCAACAATTGGATCGTTGGAGTTATCGTATTATTAGTCTAGGTTTTATCTTTTTAACGATAGGTATTCTTTCGGGAGCAGTATGGGCTAATGAGGCATGGGGGTCATATTGGAATTGGGATCCAAAGGAAACTTGGGCGTTTATTACTTGGACCATATTCTCGATTTATTTACATACTAGAAAAAATAAAAAATTGGAAGGTGTAAATTCTTCAATAGTGGCCTCTATGGGCTTTCTTATAATTTGGATATGTTATTTTGGGATCAATCTATTAGGAATAGGACTACATAGTTATGGTTCATTTACATCTAATTGAATTAAAGTGAGTAAAGGACCTGACAAATACAAATATAGCAAGCATATATATATATATATAAGAAAACTTCTCATAAACCGTCGAGAACCCTTTAAATCAAGTAATGTAGTGATTCAAGGGGTTCTCACAAACAACAAACATATTCGATTACAATTCAAATTCATTTTTTTAAGTTAATTCAACAGAAAAATCTTTTTTTTTCATTGTACATAGGGTTTATTTCTCTTTTTTATTTTTTGGTTTTATTCATTTATTCATGAAAACTATCTATAAAAAATTAGATAGAATAGCTTCAACCTTGTCAACTGAGAATGAGAAGATGAAATCCGGATAAATACCAATACCTATTACAGGTATAAGGATAGAAATCGAAATAAATAACTCTCGCGGCCCAGAATCAAAAAAATAAGAGTTTGGTATATTAAAAAGGTTGTATCCATAGAACATCTGCCGTAACATAGATAATGAATAAATAGGGGTTAATATCATTCCAATTGCTGTTACAAAAGTAATTAGTATTTTTGTCATTAAAAGATATTTTGGGCTGGTAATTATTCCAAAAAAAACTATCAATTCTGCAACAAAACCGCTCATGCCCGGCAATGCAAGAGAAGCCATCGATAAGATACTGAAAACCGTGAATATTTTTGGCATTGGGATAGCCATTCCGCCCATTTCGTCGAGATAAAGAAGACGTAGTCTATCATAACTAGTTCCCGCCAAGAAAAAAAGCGCAGCGCCAATAAATCCATGAGAGATTATTTGTAAAATGGCCCCATTGAGCCCCGTATCACTTATAGAACCAATTCCTATAATTATGAAACCCATATGAGATACCGAGGAATAAGCTATTCTTTTTTTTAAATTACGTTGACCAATAGATGTTGAAGCTGCATAGATTATTTGAATTGAACCTAATATCATTAACCAGGGGGAAAATATAGAATGAGCGTGGGGTAATAATTCCATATTAATTCGAACCAATCCATACGCTCCCATTTTTAATAAAATTCCGGCTAAAAGCATACAAGTGCTGTAATGTGCCTCTCCGTGGGTGTCTGGTAACCATGTATGTAAGGGTATAATCGGCGATTTGACAGCAAAAGCAATAAGAAATCCCATATAGAATATTATTTCCAGCGCCACAGGATACGATTGATTAGTTAATATTTCCAAATTTAATGTTGGTTCATTAGAACCATATAAACTGATACCTAGAATTCCCATTAATAAAAAAACAGAACTTCCCGCAGTGTACAAAATAAACTTTGTAGCTGAATACAAACGTTTCTTTCCCCCCCACATGGATAAAAGTAGATAAACGGGAATTAATTCTAATTCCCACATGATGAAAAAAAGTAAAATGTCTCGAGAAGAAAATGGTCCTATTTGACCGCTATACATTGCTAACATCAGGAAATGGAATAATCGGGATTCTCGAGTAACCGGCTGAGCCGCTAAAGTAGCTAAAGTGGTGATAAATCCCGTCAGTAAAATAGGTCCTATAGAGAGTCCATCTATTCCGAATCTCCAGTAAAAATCAAAAAAATGGATCCATTTATAATTCTCCGTCAGTTGGATTAATGGATCATCCAATTGAAAATGATAACAAAATGCATAGGTTGTTAGAAGCAGATCCATTAAGCAGATACAAATAGTATACCACTTAATTATCTTATTTCCTCTATGAGGAAATAAGAAGATTAAGGAACCCCCGGCTATTGGCAAAACTACAACTATTGTTAACCAAGGAAAATAATTCGTGATAAAAATAAGATACACTTGGGCCAGAAAAACCCGTGCTCAAAATAGAAAATAGATATCCATTTTGAGCACGGGTTTTTGCCAGTAAAAAAATGTATTCGTGTGGTGTTTTTTGAAACGTATCAATAAGCTAGACCCATGCTTCGAGTTGTTTCATGCCATAAATAAACTCGAACACTTAAGAAATCCGTTGGACAGGCGGATTCACACCTCTTACAACCAACACAGTCCTCTGTTCTTGGGGCAGAAGCAATTTGCTTAGCTTTACATCCGTCCCAAGGTATCATTTCTAATACATCTGTGGGGCAGGCTCGTACACATTGAGTACATCCTATACATGTATCATAAATCTTTACTGAATGTGACATTGGATCTATAGTAATTTTTGAACATCAGAAATTTTTCATTTTCGATCTAGTAAACTCGTAAATGAATCATATATTTAGACACCAGATGAATCAATGATTTACCAGAATTTTGCTAATAAAAATCGACTTCTGGATCAAAGAGAAGAGGGCCAAGATACTTTGATTTCTTACGTTTTCGCAAACATGATCATAAGTTGTGTAGCATATATGCTAATTTGAATTGATGAATATTCCAATATTCTAAATTCGACTTTTTATGATTAATTATGATGAATACTATTTATTCAACAAATTCGATTGATTGATACGAGTTGATTTTCTGTTACGATAAATTGAGGAAACAATAGCCGGTCCGATAGCTGCTTCAGCGGCTGCAATAGCTATAACAAAAATTGAAAAAATATTTCCTTTTAATTGGCGACTATCAAAAAAATCAGAAAAAGTTACGAGATTTATATTAACTGCATTCAGTATAAGTTCAAGACACATAAGGGCTCTAACCATATTTCGGCTCGTGATCAATCCATAGATACCGATAGAAAATAAATAGGCACTCAAAACAAGTACATGTTCGAGCATCATTGACCAACTCCTTATCAATTTCGATTCATTTCAATATGAACAACAATTCAACGGATTCGATTGACTAAAGAATATAACAAGTCTGGACCGAAAGAATATATTGGCAATAAATAAAAAAAAAATGATTTTCTACATAAACACTCTTTCACGTTCACATAGAATTCAACGGAAATAAATGTGATAAAATAGAAAAAAAATTGAATTTGGATTTATATTGCTAGTTCTAAAGATTTCTTACTGGCGAGCCACGACAATTGCACCTATCAAAGCAGCTAAAAGAATTATTGAAATGAGTTCAAATGGAAGAAAAAAATCTGTTGATAAATGAATTCCAATTTGTTGACTATTACTTATCAAATCTTGCTCTATAATCTGATTTGGTCTTGTAGTCCAAATAATCCCGTACCATGATGTATCTGGAATAGTAGTTATTAGTGAAACAAAAATACTTGTACAAACCATCAAAGTAATTCCATCCCCAACGGTCCAAAGATGAAAATCTTGGTAATATTCTGAACCATTCATGAACATCACAGCAAATATGATTAAAACGTTTATAGCTCCCACGTAAATAAGTAGCTGTGCTGCAGCTACAAAATGGGAGTTTGATAAAATATAGAATAAAGATATACAAACAAGAACCAGTCCCAACGAAAAGGCAGAAAAAATTGGGTTGGTAAGGAATACTACTCCTAGACTTCCTAATACAAGACCTGATCCCAGAAAGACTAAAAGAAAATCATGTAGCGGTTCAGGCAAATCCATTATATGGAAAATAAGAGATAAATAAATCGAAATTTCATGACCTTATTGATACGACCAGGAAAAAATTTTATATACTCAATTTCTCTCCGCATTGAATTAAATCAAATCGTAAGGAGTGTGAATTGATATAGGTACAGTTATAGGACCAATGTCATTCCATTCTTTATACGAAAGAGTCGTTCGAAACTATACTAAAACTAGACTATATATATTTATTTATATTTATTTATATTTAGTATATTTATATTTTTGATTCTAATAATTTATATATATATATATAGAATATGATATATAGAATTTGATTTATATGATTTTATTTTTTATAATAATTTTTTTTATTATAAAAAATTCTATTTTATTTGAATTGTTCGAATTGTATAATCATCAATTACTGACATTGGTAAACGGCCCAAAGCAATTTGATTATAATTCAATTCGTGACGATCATAAGTCGAAAGTTCATATTCTTCAGTCATTGATAAACAATTTGTTGGACAATACTCAACACAGTTACCACAAAATATACAGATTCCGAAATCAATACTGTAATTAAGCAATCGTTTCTTTCGAATATCAGTTTCCAATTTCCAATCAACAACGGGTAGATCTATAGGACATACACGAACACATACTTCACAAGCAATACATTTATCAAATTCAAAATGGATTCGACCGCGGAAACGTTCCGATGTGATTAATTTTTCATAAGGATATTGAATAGTTACAGGTAAACGATTTGCGTGGGATAAGGTAATCATGAAACTTTGACCAATGTACCTTGCAGCTCGGACTGTTTGTTGACCATAATTCATGAACCCAGTTACCATAAGGAACATATCGTGAATATCTATGAATATTTTTGTTTTGTTTCTTTCTCTTGTTTGAGACAAGTTATGAATATAGAAGATCAATCTTTTACAGTGAAAACAGTTGAGACGAAGTTGTTAATAATAGATTACCGAGAGAAATAGGTAAAAGAAACTTCCATCCAAGATTTAATAATTGGTCCATTCTTAGCCTAGGCAAAGTCCATCTTGTTGTGATAGAAACGAACAAGAACAAATAAGTTTTAGCTAGTGTAATAAAGATACCAATTGTAGTTCCAAAAACTCCATATGTTTTATTTATTTCAAAAAGCTCAGAAACTAATATGTACGGAATAGAGATATTCCAACCGCCCAAGTAAAGAACTGTTACAAATAATGAAGAAATTAATAGGTTTAAATAGGAAGCAACGTAAAATAAACCAAATTTGATACCCGAATATTCGGTTTGATAACCTGCTACTAATTCTTCTTCCGCGTCTGGTAAATCAAAAGGTAATCTTTCACATTCCGCTAGGGAAGAAATTAGAAAAACGATGAAACCTATAGGTTGACGCCATAAATTCCATCCCCAAAAACCATATTTTGATTGCGCATCAACTATATCAACTGTACTTAAACTGTTAGATAATCCTAGTCGGTGATAACATTACTGTTCTCATCGCTATTACAGAACCGTACATGAGATTTTCACCTCATACGGCTCCTCGAAAGTCTTAAATAAATCTAAGGACCGGGCCGATTATTTATCTCTTGATATATCCCTAAGATAGATAAGATTAAAATCTATCGGACGGTGCTGAATTAGACCAATTGAATTCTGTCTGTTCTAATAAATAATTAAATAATAAAGAGAAATCTATTTTAATAAAAGATACAAAAAGTACTTCTGAATTGATCTCATCCCTTAAAAATCAAAATTTGAATTTGTTTAGTAATAACTTAATTCTTAAATAAAATACTCTTTTAGTATTATCAATAACTCCCCATCGTTTTCGATTACGAAAAATAATTAGACATTAGTTTCTGAATTATAATATGAATTCTATCTCCATGAATATGGATATAAGAAAGAAAAAAATAAAAAAAGGGATCGCTCTTTCTTTTTTTATTGTTTTTTTTTTTTCGTTCCTATTCTTCTTTTTTTTGTGCAAGTAAAGGGGGACTTAAAAAAATTAAAGGATTATTTCGTTCCTGATAGTAATTTTTTTAATCAGTGGATAGGAGCATACTCTGGATCGGAATTGTGGGGAGTACTGCTTTATTTTTTCTACCAACTTAAAGTCCCAATTAGTATTCTTTTTCTATTATGTGGAAATGCTCTTTTGGATAATTTACATAATCTGCGTTACTAATCCTTTGTGTATCTTGGTGTTTCTAACCATCCACTCATTTTTTTATTAACCCCCTTATTTATGTTAATAGATGTATGATAATTCATACAAACGGTAGCGAAAACTCAATAAGGTTGGTCTTTTGAGCCCGCTTCAAGACAGGATGACTAACCACCCAATCTTGGGGTAAACGGACTCTTCTGCTTATAATTTTTTTTTTTCACTTAATTCTTATACATAGAAAATGAGACTCAATATTTTTACTGCAAAATTCAAATCATCATACTATATATTAAATATAGTAATAATAAAAAAATTATATTCCAAATTTTTGAATATAAATTCAATAGAAGCTGTTTTATTTCACTCATATAACTATCTGATTTAGTTGTTCAATCCGAATTGCGAATAATAATAATGAAAATGAGGATATCTATTCCATTTTTTCTACCCCTTTCCTATAAAGTCCTATAAAGAAAGGAGCATAGCATCGAAAGAAAAGTTTCTGTCTCAACGAATCGCACGTAGAGATATTGATAACACACATAGAGTTAATGGTATTTCATAACTAATCGATTGAGCAGCAGCTCGTAGACCACCCAAAAAGGAATATTTATTATTTGACCCATATCCTGACATAAGAAGTCCAATGGGAGCAATACTCGAAATAGCAATCCATAAAAAAACACCGATATTGAGATCAGCTAAAACAAAGTTATAGCCAAAAGGAATTACTGAATAGCTTATTAGAATTGATATGACTGATATGGATGGTCCGATACTGAATAAACGAATATCTCCCCTAGATGGAATAAGATTTTCTTTGAAAAGTAGTTTTGTTCCATCTGCTAGAGCTTGAAGAACTCCCAAAGGACCGGCGTATTCAGGTCCAATACGCTGTTGTATCCCTGCGGATATTTCTCTTTCTAACCATACAATCGCTAGTACACTTATTGTGATTCCCAATACAAGAGTCAAAATAGGGGCAAGTACCCATAGAATTCCATAGACCTCTTTTAAAGATTCCAATCTGGAAAAAGAATTGATATCTTGTACTTCTGTTGTATCAATTATCATTTCAACGATCAACTTCTCCCATAATGATATCTATGCTACCTAGTATTGTCATAATATCGGCCAATTTCATTCTTTTAACTAATTGAGGAAGAATTTGCAAATTGATAAAACCCGGTGGACGAATTTTCCATCTCCAAGGAAAACCATTCTGATCCCCTATTAGAAAAATTCCTAATTCTCCCTTTGGGGCTTCAACTCTTACATAAAGTTCTTGTTTCGGCAATTCAAAAGTCGGAGACGGTTTTTTACTAATGAATCGATATTCAAAATCATTCCATTCTGGCTCCTTTTCTCTATCAAAGCAGCGGATTTCTAAATTCTCATACGGCCCGCCCGGAATTCCTTCCAGAGCCTGTTGAATAATTTTTATGGATTCCATCATTTCACCAATTCGAACTAAATAACGAGCTAATGAATCTCCTTCTTTTTGCCATTGAACTTCCCAATCAAATTCCTCGTAACACTCATAATTATCAACTTTACGTAGATCCCATCGTATTCCGGAAGCCCGAAGCATTGGTCCTGATAAACCCCAATTTATTACTTCCTCTCCACCAACAATGCCTACTCCCTCAACCCGTTCTAAAAAAATAGGATTTCGCGTAATAAGTTTTTGATATTCAACAACCCCTGTTAAAAAATAATCGCAGAAGTCCAAACATTTATCTATCCAACCATGAGGTAGATCAGCCGTTACTCCTCCGATACGAAAAAAATTATGCATCATTCTCATACCTGTCGCAGCTTCGAATAGATCATATATTAATTCTCTTTCTCTGAAAATATAGAAGAAAGGAGTTTGTGCACCAATATCTGCCATAAAAGGTCCCAGCCATAGTAGGTGAGAAGCTATACGACTCAACTCTAACATAATTACTCGGATATAGCTGGCTCTTTTAGGTACTTGAATATTTCCCAACTGTTCCGGTCCGTTTACGGTTATTGCTTCTGTGAACATAGTAGCTAAATAATCCCAACGTGTTACATAAGGCAGATATTGTATAATTGTTCGGTTTTCCGCAATTTTTTCCATCCCTCTATGTAAATAACCCAATATTGGTTCACAATCAATAACATCCTCACCATCCAGAGTAACAATAAGTCGAAGAACACCATGCATTGATGGGTGGTGAGGGCCCATATTGACTATCATGAGGTCTTTTCTTGTAGCTGGGACATTCATAGGTTTTTCCTCGATTCATTCTTCCATGAATTGCTTAAAACAAAAAAAAATAAGTTCATCAAAATTCAAGATCTAATAAATCGAATAATTCAAAATGACTCTTCAAATTAACGAATTTGCGACTCCCGAATATCCAACTGATTTATTAATTTTTTATAACGTATTACATTTTTCTTTGACAAATAAGACAGTAGTCGTTGCCGTTTTCCCAGAATTTTACGTAAACCTCTTTGAGATAAATAGTCTTTTCGGTTCAATTCCAAATGTGAAGTAAGTCTTCGTATCTTATTGGTGAAATTGAATACTTGAAATTCAACCGATCCCGGGTTTTTTTCTTTTTTTTCTTGTGAAATAACTGGTATAAATGAATTTTTTACCATAAAATGATTCCTCCCCTCCCCCCTTTTTTTTATAGATATTTTTATCGATCAGTAATAGTAATGACACTAATTTTTGAATTTGGTATATACAATAATCTTAATTTCTTTAAGAATTCCTGATTTTTTTTTTTCAAATCAAATTCATTATTATTAATCAATCCAATTCAAATAGGTATCCAAAAATACTATATTTATGCATTCACAAAATCAAAAATTGTATACTTAAAATCCAATTAAAATAAGACGATTCGATTTTGTTGATTCATTTTTCGATCTAATGGATACATCATTGAATTAGTATCATGCCTCAGAATAGAAGTTAACACAATGCGTGTGTGCATCTATGTGTGTATCCATTTGTCTTCGCATACCAGATATGTTACGGTAAGTAGAAGAAATTAAAATGTAGATTAACGAATTTTCAATCGCGGATACATATGTATCCTTACTATACTGAAACGGCTTCCATTATTGGTATCAAACCAATAGCGATTCATACAAGCTAAATCTTCTAATCGGTAATTTGGCCAAAGAAAGAATTTAAAATTAATTAGTTTTTTTTTATCTCTATCAAGATCTTTATTTTTAGCCAAAACTTGACAGCAATTATTCACTTTATTCTCATTGTAAAATGTTGTGTTTCTATGCACACTATTTCTATTCCTAGGATTGAAACAAATTAGAATTCGCAATTCTCTACGACGTCTAGCGGATAAAATATTTTCAGGAACAAGCAAATCATAATGATTTTTTTCGTTATTTTCAGTCATCTTTTGATCTCTTGTTCTTGTAATGGATTTATCAAAATTCTTCTTATCAACATGACTTTTTTCTCGGTATCTTTGATTAATTTGGTGCTTACTCTTATGAATCAACGAAAGGCCTATGGTTTGATACATAACAAATTGTTCATCGTTTTTTCGAGACAGACGAACTGGTTCGATAATCAACATTGCTTTTTTCATCAATTCTGTATTTTTCCTCAATCCTGTAAGAGTTAAATCCTTCTGATTATGAATCATCATAATATCTAGACTTAGTTCTCCTCTTTGAATAGATGCTATAGCAATTTCTTTTAGATTTATCAGTCTAATCAGGAGACAATATACTTTGATATTATTCATTATTCTTTGATTTAAGGAAACATGCCAGTTCAATTGAAAAACCAAATACTTTCTTATGAAGAAATTAAGTTCTGCTTCTATCTTGTTCTTGTATTTCTTTTTCTTTATACCCTTACCCTTTTTCCTGTCCGATCCTGCATAATCTTCTTCAACATCTTTTTCTTGGTTTGATAGAGATGATTCAAGATCTACTCGATCTCGACCTGCGTATTCTGCTTTTGCTGGATTTTGAGTCTCTAACTCTAAGTCAAAAGATTTTTTTTTTTTCGATGGTCTAAAAATATCTATTATTTTTTTCTTTCCACTAATGTTTTTATTTTCACTAACATTTTTATTTACATTAAAATTGAAAAAAAGTAATTTGATTGGTATGATCCACGGGTTACTCGTATATGCATTATAAAATATCACAAATTTTGAAAAGAACCAAAATTCCAGATTCGATATGGACCGATTTAGTATTTCTACATTCATTCCCATCCAATCAAAACCAAACCTTTTTTGATTGGATGGGTTGATTTCTTTATGAATCCTAAAATAATAATCGGTATCGATCCAGGCCTCAAAATCAACCTTATTTCTAATACAAAACTTCATAATTTTCCAATCAAAATACTTTCTATCCAGATTTTTGTCCATATCTAGAATATCATTTTCTACTATATAATTCTTGATAGAGATATCACCCGTCATATCAAATAATTTTTTTTTACGCGTGTTGTAATTATAAGAAATCGCTTTCTTTTTATTTGCTTGGAATGGTGATCTATATCCATAAATATATGAGTCCTTCTTATCTGCATAATTAATAGATTTATGTGATAAAAGATCATATCCATATTGTTTTTTAAATTGATTTTTTTTTTTTAATGAGTCTACTTTTTGTTTTTTGTAAAGAATTAATTGGGTTTTTTCATATGAATCACATTTGGTTAAATCTTTATTTTGAGCCACACGACGTTCATTGATTCTATTTCTCCATTTTTGTGGTACTAATCTAGACCATCTTCTATCAGATAAATCATATTGATAATGACCCTTTAACCAATTTTTCCATTGATTCATTACAGAATCAGGAGGGTTCTTATGTCTTAATTTGGAATGAAATATTCCTTTTACTCCAAAAAAATAATCCTTTATTTCATTCTTAAGAAAAAAAGATCTTCCATGATATTCAAAAACAGATCTTAACTTATACTTATATACGTTAATAACTTGGGTTTGTGATAATTTATAAAATACATATGCTTGTGACAAAGAGGATACGTCACAAGAATTCTGTGAATTCGTATTCCTAATATTATAAATTGATTTTTTTATAGTCGAAATAAAGTGAATTATACTTTGATTTGTTTTATCAGTTCTTTCTGCATTTGCTTCATTATTGTAAATTGATTTATTTATAATTTTGTTTGTTGATTCAAGAAAAAGTTGTATATTGATCCTAGGAATACTAATGATACATAGAAAGGTATCTATGTATACCCTTTCCATGAAAAATTTAAAAAAAGAATGCGATTTCCGAGCTAATCGAACATTTCTTCTTTGTAATATCTGCCAAATATTTTTTTGTAATTCTAATCTTTTAGCATCATAAGTTGTTTTGTTCGAACTAATATTTCTCTCTGAAGTTAGAAACCCCCTTTTCTTTTCTTTTGTCATTTTTTCTATTTGCTTTATGATTGTCTTTGTTTTAGCATTCAGATCTTTTATTTTTTTTTCTGTCAATGAACAATTTGTCCAATTAATAGATTGAATTGGAATGGATGATTCGTAAATCATTGGATTATTGTTACTGATTGTTGAATCTTTTTGGCTTTCACTCAATTCATATATTTCTTTGAATAAAAATAGAAATAAAGGATTTGAGAGTTGTTTTATTTTTTCTTTTAGAAATAGAATACTTTTGAGAATACTTTTGATGATCCATTTTGCTGTTTCTTTTGAGAGATTTAGAAACAATTTTGTTCTTTCATTTAAAACTTTTAGAACTAGAAAACAATTCTTTTTCCATTTTTTCATTTTTTTTTTTAGTTCTTTAAAAATGGGATCAAAAAATGAAAGTTGATTTCGGGGAGAAGAAGAAAAGGGCAATTCGACTTCCATTCCCCAAATTGTTAAAAAGCAAAAATCCATTTTTTTCGCTTTTTTTTTCATTGGATTCGTTTCCTTTTCAGTGGATCGTAGCTTAGATCTGTGCCAAGGTTTCAGACGAAAAGGAAATAAGATCTTTATCTGAATACCGTCTGTTAGCCAGTTTTTTGGAAATTCTGTTTCGGATAATTGAACACCATTATAGGTGCATTTAATATACATTTCTCTATTCCAATCCCTCAAATCCTCCGACCATTCGGGAAATTGAAATAATAGTATACGGACGATATTTTTAGTTATTATCAATGAAGGTAATAGAATATATTTTCTAAGAATCGATTGGGTTATTAATAAAAAACCCCTTATTACTTGAGCAAATATAATGCTATCCCAAGCTTCTGCTATTTCTATACGCCTTTTTTCCTCTTTTTCATTTTTTTTTTTTCTTTTGTCCTCCTCTTTTTTCTCACTTTCTTTTGTCTTTTCCTCTGTATAATCCGAAATTCGAAATTCTGTCTTTTTCCGCATCCAATTTTTGAACATAAAAAATATTTTCATTGGCTCGAAAATATCAAAAGAAAAGAACGAGGGTTTCTCAATTTTGTCCAAAAAAAGAGGCGAATGCACACTTGCTTGAAAGAGTTTCCAAGTAACTGTTTTACGCCTTTGAGCGCGTATAGATCCTTTGATTATGTCTCGCCGAAAATCCGGTTGTTGTGAATAACGTATTAAAGCCAATTCATCTTTTTGATCAGGATTATCAGTATCCCTAGTATCAGTATAAGTATCGTCATTCTGTAAGTTATCAGTAAAAATCACCACACGTTTGGCTTTTCTGGAACGAATCTCATGATCCTCGGCTTCATTTTCTCTTGCCAGTTGTTCCAATTCGTCGATTAATTTGTATGACCATCGAGGAACTTTTTTACTGATTTCTTTTATTCCAATACATTTTTTTCTATTTACAATTGTTTTATCGTTCAGATCAGTTCTAATTGCGTCGACTAATAATTTTATTTTTCTTCTTTTTTCTTCTGAATCCATTTTTACTTGTTCATGTTCTGGAAATAAAGAAAGTGCTTCAAAATTCAAACTTGATACTGATTTTCCAGAAAATTTACTGATTAAATTCAAAAAATAATTAATTTCAGTTAATAATGATTTTCTATCAAATGTATCCATTTTCTGTTCAAATTCTGGATAATTTTGATTAATATTAAGAAGAATACCATGAATCTTATTTATCCAAATGTAATTTTTTGTGTAAGTTTCATTTTTGATTGAGTGTGAAAAACATTTTTTGATTCGTCCACGATAGGGTCCGTTTAAGAAAGGATCATATATTTTAGGTAAGTATTTTGTTTTAGTCTCATCATTACACAATCTAATTCGTTTTTCCAGTATATCCAGAGGAATAAATTCCTTATCTAGAACTTTGGTCCTATTTAGAAATTCATTGCTTAGTTTCTTTTTTTTTTCTTCATTAGTAGAGTTCCAATAATTAGACAATTCATCATAGGATATTTTTTCTGTTGTGAAGAGGGAAATTTTTGTTTGCATCATTTCAAGAAAAGTTGACAAACTGGGTGGATACGTAAAAGATATTCTTTCTTTTCCATCACTTTGACATGTATGAAAAAAAAATTGTGAAATTTCATTTCTTACAACATTTTCAAATCGACCATTTTTTATATATCGCAATGGACGATTCCATCGTTTATAATCGAAAAGAATGGTTACAAGAGGTTTTTCAAATCCGAAGATATCTTTCTCCTCTGTTTCATCAATTTTGTATGAATTCTTCTCTTTTTCCGAAAAAAGATAAGGAGAAAGATCTTCTTCGGTCGATCTCTTTTGTTCTTGTTTAGTTCTTGACGTTTCCGAAGTTCTTTCTACATCTATTTTTCTTTTTTTATCAATTTCACTCCTTTCTTGAATTTCTGACAATTTCTTAGTCAAAATAGGCGATGGTGTTCTGCCTAAATAGTATAAACAGGTAATAAATAAAAAAACAATAAAGATTTGAGACATAGAATTTCTAAATTTTGACATAATGT